CATTTCCTATTTGATCCCTTTGAATTCCATATTCGAAGTTACGATCGGATCTATTCAATCGATTCGATACATTTCTTATGTACCCATAGGTGCTATATTGGATTTGAATCAGATTTCGGATCAATCTATATTGATTGACTGCCTCCATTATGTTGTTGCTAGCAAATACCGCTGTTTTTAGTTTGGAATCTTCCAAATCATTCCCGCAGTAGATCCGGACCGATTTTTTTCTGATCCTTCGAGAAAAAGATTCATTCTCCTCATAAAAAAGAGGAGGTAGAACCAAGAAAGATTTCTTTTTCAATTCATCTCTGGAGTTGAATACCTCATTCAAGAATTTTTTTTGATCCAACCCGTAGGAATCAATAGAAAAGGAAAATCCCCTATGATACACCAGATCCGGCTCGGTTATTGATAGAGTGAATAGATCCGCCATTTCTGGGAATCTTTCAAAAAAATCGTGGCGTAACGCGTATCCCCCTTTGTTCCGGTCATGGAATAGATGAAAGAAATCAAAAAATGTCTTTTTGTTCAAAAATGAAATCTTATTGGAACTGTCCATATCCGGTTCATCCTTCGGAACCAGATCACATCCCGGATCTGGTTCCGAAGGATGAATTGAGATGGTATTTTGTAAATACGTAATTATCTTGAATATATCAACCATTTCTTTCTTTTCCGCTCGCCTGGAAGGGACAAAAGAAACATCTTGTTTTTTCTTCAACAATTTCTGATCTCTAGTGGACCTCTCAGTAGGATTCGAACCCAGATGAAGTTCTGACCATCTGTCAGAGAAAAAAGAACGAATTGATCTTGTAGGATTCCCAAGAAATTCTTCGATTTCTTCCGGAAGCAGATGATTATTCATCCGCTTCTCAGGTTCCGTGAATAGCCAGGACATGGAGGAAGATCCAAAAAGGCATTTCGGGAATCGATCTGATTCTATCTCTGTTCGTTCCGTTTGAAGAAAGGAAGGATCCCAAAGAATCGATCTCTCTTTTAGTTGCGGAATCTCTGTTTGATCGATCAATGTGTGATATTCTGAATTCTCATTTCTAACGAAATCGAAAGGATCTCTGGATTGATCAGAAGAAGATCCTTTCCATTGGCTAGAATCCGTTACTTGAACGAAAATAGATCTTGTGGAATCATATTGAATATTTGACAATACATTCCGTACCTTGCTAAAAAACCGATCCTTGTTCACCAACCACACATTGTCTAACCAAATCCAATTCTCTCTCGAGACGTTCCTCAAAAAATACGATTCGTGCTGATTCTTCCCCCAACTAACGAAGAGATCTTGGCGGAATTGCCACATATGAAATTGAGTAAAATTTTGCAAAGAAATACCCCACTTGTTTCTCGAGAAGAGATGGGAAACATGCTCAATATCATTGGATTGCATAGTTGCCCCAGCTCCTTGTTGTTTGAAGAAACTCTCCCCCTGAATTGGTATTTTTTCACGAAAAGCAGACATGAGATAACAAATAAAGTCTTTCCCTAAGATTTCAAATAGCTGTCCCGAATTCAAGTTGATTATGTTTCGTTTCTTCCTCGGAGAAAGACGATCAAACAATTCCCAATCATGGTCCTTGCGGATCGGATCATCCGTATAGGATAAAAAAAGAAACTCCAGATATTTGCTATCTTTCTCTTTGAATGAGATCTCAATTCCAGCTACGGTTTCATTCAATATCTTACAACTAGAATCCCTCTTTTTTCCGATCCGGTTCCTCCACCACCGCGAACCCCGGTTAGATTCAGGCATGATACATTTTTTTTTTATTGGGAGAACCCAAGTACTCTCTTGCGGATCCATGAAACAACTCTCAGAAAGATTTTTCCCTTTTGGAAGATACAGGAGCGAAACAATCAACCTATTTCTATTGGAAGACCAAAAATATTCTTCCAATGTCTCATTTCTGGGTCCAATGGAATTCATAGGTATAGGAAGAAGCCCCATCAAATAGATATTTTTTCTTTCGACCATCTTTCGATTGTTAATACGAGATATAAGGACCACTACTACAAGCAGTACTACACCTTGGATCGTGAAATATCGATTGCTTGTTGCACCCTGTGAATCACGTGAAAGTAGGATACTCCAAATTCGGGGGTCAAAGAGTTTCATAAAACGTTCTTGGTGGAAAAAAATGTGAGTGAAAGATCCCACTGAATCGAATTTGATCCATGAATCTAAGAAATAGTGAGAATTCTTGATCTCTCTCAATATCTCTCTCAATTCGAATATCCAGAATTTGAATTGATGTCGTTTCATTTATTCCTCCTAAAGATTTCATTTCAATTGAAATTTGGTTATTTACGATGTATGATGATCCCTGTTAAGCATCCATGGCTGAATGGTTAAAGCGCCCAACTCATAATTGGCAAATTCGTAGGTTCAATTCCTGCTGGATGCACGCCAATGGGAACATTCAATAAGTCTATTGGAATTGGCTCTGTATCAATGGAATCCCATCATCCATACATAACAAAT